GAAAAGAACATTTTGACATTACTTTCTAGATGAAAAGAGTAACTGCATTTTTATTTGTATTGTGGATGGGTCAAAAGAAAAAAGAAAAAGAGGCTTTCATTGCTATTCCCCAATTGGTAAAATATCCTATATATTTTGTATGAGCAGAAAAAATAGGATGGCTCAAAAGATTTCTCCACCATGAACTTTGTACCGCGTGCATCACTTAGTAGGGACTCCGGAAAGTAACTTGAGCAAGAGTGAAAAAAAAAAAGAAAAAAGAGATGAAATGAAAAGAATCGGAGTTTCTTTGTACTGTGTCTGAAATACATTCCCTTTCTATCCCTCCACTCTTTGATTGAATCTTTTTAACTATTATATTTGACATATAGGAAAATTTAACATCCTTTAGAAATAAGAAAATTATGAACAGAGAGGAAAAAATGAAAAAGAAAAGAAAGAATATCTATCCAATACATTATTCATGTGTCAGGAACCAGATTTGAACTGGTGACACGAGGATTTTCAGTCCTCTGCTCTACCAACTGAGCTATCCCGACCAGTACCCTGCATCATCCTAGCAGAGTACTTGTATCTATGTAAATGAAAAGAACTAAAAAAGAAAGTCTTAACAAATTGGACCTAGCCCCCTTTCATTTCTTAGATCTTCAAAAAGAAAACTTTCTTTGTATTTGTAAATGTAAAGATAATGATATGAACTGTGAATGATTAAATGAATTCTTAAATAAGGGAGATTTCTTGAACATATATGTTCATTTGTACAGGTATCGTATCTATACAAAGAAAAACAAAGAAAAGTGGATTGGAATTGGAAGAAGATACGAGGATTTCTATTCGGATCCTTTTGTGAAAGAACAGAGTGAATGAAATTAGAAAAATATTTCACTTTGTTTGAACTGAACAACTGATAAAAAAAGAGGATAAGAGTAAAGAAAGAGTGGGTAATGAAAATGGGCTTTTTCTTGGGGATAGAGGGACTTGAACCCTCACGATTTTTCAATTCGACGGATTTTCCTCTTACTCTAAATTTCATTGTTGTCGGTATTGACATGTAAAATGGGACTCTCTCTTTATTCTCGTCCGATTCATCTTCAAAAAATCTATCAAACTCTGGAATGATTCAAATGACTCATTTGATCAATGAATAATTGAATTTGATTCTTTTTTCAACTTCAATTATAATTCAAACTTTTCATAGTTTATCATTCTAATTAATATAGAATCTAAATTAGAATATAAGATAGAGGTTTTCTCTATATATCCTTATCCTATACCTATACTCATATCCTAATAGTATAATAATATAATAGTAATATAAAAAAAGAAGAAGGAAATGTGATTAATCGCTTGCTATGTAAGTATGTATACTTACGTATTAGTTATATAATCTAACGTAGTAAATTTCATTCGTTAGAACAGCTTCCATTGAGTCTCTGCACCTATCCCTTTTTATTCTCATTTTGTATTTTTTTTCATACAAAAAAAAAGATTTGGCTCAGGATTGCCCATTTTTAGTTCCAGGGTTTCTCTGAATTTGGAAGTTACCACTTAGCAGGTTTCCATACCAAGGCTCAATCCAATTAAGTCCGTAGCGTCTACCAATTTCGCCATATCCCCCTTTGCTTTGAGACTTTAAGACAAGGATCCAGTTAGAATTCCATCCATCTCTTTCGTTGATCTTGGCACTGTTGAATTCATTAGGCAATGATTCCTATATTGAAAAAGTGTATGCTACTATTTTCTTTTTATGCCCACCCTCTATTCTATCATTTCATCTCTCTTGGATGAACCCTATTCTATCATTAATGTATCCACAATTCAATATGGATAGATATATCCCACATATATCTATGCCTTTCCTAATCCTTCCTTTTGACAGTACTATTTAAAATAGTGGAACGGCCAATATTCCTTCTTCGTCCTATTATGTATAATTCTATAATCCAATTTTCTATAAGTTTTAGTCATTTATTTCCATTATTCGAATAGAAATCAATAGAATATGATTCTCTTTTCACTATTTCTCTCATTTCTCTATTAGGATATAGATAGTTTCGTTACGTGAAATTTCGATTTCAAGTTTTAAAGCATCGTTTTTTAGTTCCACGATTAGAATTATAAAATTCTAATGGTAATAAATGAATTTTTCATAATAGTATATAATAGTATATAGTATTGAAGATTTCATTTCAAATCCTTTTTTATTTATTGTATTGATTTCCTATTCATAATAGTAAGAATTATGAATAGGAAATTCGAAAAAAAAAAAAGAGAATCTAATTCTTAATTTTTTTGAAGAAATATTTCAATTGTAAATTCTTTTTGAAGATTCTATCGAATATTTATATTTGAATTTCCTCTTTTTTTTTCCTATATCAATATATGCAATTGGATTTTTTTTTTTATATCAAATTTATCTAGATCTAAAGAGTTTTCTTTTCTATTTTCTAAATAGAATCTAAAATCTATAACTAATAACTAAAAAATAGAAGAAATTGAAAGAATCAAGAAATGAAAAAAAAAAAAGAAGAATCGTTAGGTAATAGCTAAGATCTGAGTAATAGCTAAGATCCGAAGTTTCCTGTATTGCTCTTATATCCGCCCGCTTAGCTCAGAGGTTAGAGCATCGCATTTGTAATGCGATGGTCATCGGTTCGATTCCGATAGCCGGCTCTTTTTCTTTCCATTATTGAAAATCTCTACTTTCGTTTTCTCTAAATGTCGGGTCACCAATCGATTATGTCGTTGACTAGAACAATTCGATCTCTACAGAAGAAATTGGAAAACCTAGTCTTAATTTGAATTTACTATATATACAAAAATACGAATATTTCTTTTATTCTGTTTTGTAGTACTTCAGTAGATTGAGTTTTGTTTTGCTGACCCTTTAGTTCAGTCTGAATTTAGATTTCATTGTTAAAGTAAAGTGAATCAAAAAGGAGCCTTTATATGTCCCGTTACCGAGGACCTCGTTTAAAAAAAATACGCCGGCTGGGGGCTTTACCGGGACTCACTAGTAAAAGACCCAGACCCAGAAGTGATCTTCAAACCCAATTGCGCTCTGGAAAAAGATCGCAATATCGTATTCGTTTAGAAGAGAAACAGAAATTGCGTTTTCATTATGGTCTTACAGAGCGACAATTACTTAAATATGTGCATATTGCTGGAAAAGTCAAAGGGTCAACCGGCCAGGTTTTACTACAACTGCTTGAGATGCGTTTGGATAACATACTTTTTCGATTAGGTATGGCTTCGACCATTCCTGGAGCCAGACAATTAGTTAACCATAGACACATTTTAGTTAATGGTCGTATAGTGGATATACCAAGTTATCGTTGCAAACCCCGAGATATTATTACTACGAAGGATAAAGAAAGATCGAAGGCTCTGATTAAAAATTCTCTTGTTTCATCCCCCCACGGGGAATTGCCAAACCATTTGACTATTGACTCCTTACAATATAAAGGGTTTGTAAATCAAATAATAGATAGTAAATTGATTGGTTTGAAAATAAATGAGTTGTTGGTCGTAGAATATTATTCTCGTCAGACTTGATTCTGACGAAAAGAAAAAGTATCAAAATTTGACCCCTTTCGCTGAAGTAAATAGAGTACCTTATGCCCTATCTCATTCACGTATCACAAAAGGGCAATAGGATTCTTTTTTCTTCTTTTCAATATAAATAGGATCTTTCTATTTGTATTTTACGTATGGATGTAATTACGGATAGAGAATCTTTATGAAATTAAGGGTCTTACTGTTAGTTAGAATAATGATATCAATTCTTATTTGATTTGACACATTGTAGTTGGTAATGTTGATGAATGAAAAGAAACGGAGAGAGAGGGATTCGAACCCTCGGTAAACAAAAGTCTACATAGCAGTTCCAATGCTACGCCTTGAACCACTCGGCCATCTCTCCTACAGAATCTTATTTCGGACCAAAACCCGAAAGAATAGCGAGTCATTTCAAAATTCATGAATAGGACGATTCCTTTCCTTTTTCTATTTTGATTGTATGGTGTGGCACATACACGTTATGCAAACAAAAGAGATGGTTACTTTGTTTGAATTTTATTTTCTCATGGAATGATTATTCCATTCTTTTTACTTTTTGGATTATAACCAAATAAAAACTCCTCAAGTTATCCTAATTCATAGGAAGCTTGGTTATTCAACTTAAATGAAATAGTAAGAGTTTTGGTCATTGGTATACTACAAAATTTTAATGAAATCTAATCTGATTCAACTATTTCATCTTTGTCAAAAAAGGGGGACATTTTGGGACCCACGTTTTTCCAATTAGTCTGTTTTTATGTTATTTTGTACTGTACCATTCCTTTTTTGTGGAATTTTTTCCCCCGAAGGGGGATGAGAATAATTATAGAACGAATTACTAATTATGCCTAGATCTCGAATAAATGGAAATTTTATTGATAAGACCTCTTCAATTGTAGCCAATATTTTATTACGAATAATTCCGACAACTTCAGGAGAAAAAAAGGCATTTACCTATTATAGAGATGGTGCGATTTGATTTTTTATTGTTTTTTTTTTTTACTTCTCAGTTTTACGAGAAAAAGAACGTAGTTAGGAATCTAAAAAAAAAATTAGTGAAAAAAATCTACGCTTGGTGAAGGTGAAGTTTAGAAATAGAGCAATTCCTTCTGTCGTGTATCTTCGATTGATGCAGCCTTATATGCTTCAATTATCTATTTTAGTATTGAGCAAAAGGTTACATCTATAGGTTCTGTATTGGAGATAAATCCTACTTCATTAGTACCAATAGGTTGGCATCGGGGAAAAAGCACTACACCTAGGAATCAACAACACAAAATTTTTGTTCTAAATGACCCTTTTCCTTATTGGTATCGGGACTAAAAATAATGGTTGGGAAAACAAAGATCCATCTCATTCGTACTTTTGGTACCCGTATAACCATCAAAGACCGTTGAAGTGACTAATTCCTGGAAATCGTAAGCGTTGAGTACAAAGAAATT